TTTCGTGAGACACGCGAGAAACGATAATAAATCTCGTCGTTAGTCGTTCTACTAAGTATTCATGTGAAAAGCCTTATCTTAATAGTATTTAGACTTAAGAGTCTTTATCTTATAGTAAGAGTATAGGTATATTTATTTTCTTTTTCTAGTATACTAATAAGACTTATACTTTTCTGACTTATCTTATACTATACTTCACCTAGGCACTTATCATTCATTGGCGGGGGAGAACTTTTATGATAAAGAACAAAAATTCGGATAGAGAAGCAAAAGTTTTAGCTCAACATATATGTATGTCTGTCTTCAAAGCACGAAGAGTAATTGATCAGATTCGCGGACGTTCTTATGAGGAAACACTCATGATACTGGAACTAATGCCTTATTGGGCATCTTATCCAATTTTAAAATTAGTTTATTCTGCAGCAGCAAATGCTAGTCATAATATGGGTTTGAATGAAGCTGATTTATTTATTAGTAAAGCTGAAGTCAATAGAGGTGCTATTGTGAAAAAGTTAAGACCCCGGGCTCGAGGACGTAATTATCTGATAAAAAAAACCACTTGTCATATAAAGATTTTTTTAAAAGAAAAATATAAAATTTAGATTCCTATTTAGAAAAAAATGGATGGAAAAATAATAGAAAAATATGGGACAAAAAATAAATCCACTTGGTTTCAGACTTGGAATAACTCAAAGTCATCATTCTTTTTGGTTCGCAAAACCAAAGAATTTTTCCCTGGGTCTACAAGAAGATGAAAGAATACGGAATTGTATTAAGGACTATGTAAAAAAAAATAAGAAAATATCCTCGGGTTTAGAAGGAATTGTCCGTATAGGAATTAAAAAAAGAATAGATTTGATTCAAGTCATAATCTATATTGGATTTCCCAATTTATTAATAGAAGGACGAACACGGGGAGTCGAAGAATTACAGATGAATGTACAAAAAGAGTTTCATTCTGTAAATAGGAGACTCAACATTGCTATCACAAGAATTGAAAAGCCTTATGGACAACCTAATATTCTTGCAGAATATATAGCTTTACAATTAAAAAATAGAGTATCATTTCGAAAGGCAATGAAAAAAGCTATTGAATTAACTGAACAAACGGGTACAAAAGGAATTCAAGTGCAAATTGCAGGGCGTATCGACGGAAAAGAGATTGCACGTGTCGAATGGATCAGAGAAGGCAGGGTTCCTTTACAAACAATTCGCGCTAAAATTGATCACTGTTCCCATACAATTAGAACTATCTATGGAGTCTTAGGCATCAAAATTTGGATATTTGTAAACCAAGAATAAGAAAATAAGAATAATGGACCTTTTTTTATCTCGCCATTCTGCTCATCGATAGAAAAAATTTAGAAACTCTTTTCTTCTTTTTCTTAATCAAAGAAAAACGAACAATTATAATTATATAAGGTTGAATAAAAATTTGATTTATCCTTTATTTAAATTTAATTTAGATTTTAGTATAATTGCTATGCTCAGTGTGTGACTCGTTAATTTTTTCTTTAGAGTTGAGAATTTAGATTGAAAAAAAAAGGCTGACCCCACTATAAACTTAGTAATTATAAAAACTAAAGAAACTCAAAACTAATAACCAACTTATTGCTTCGTATTGTCGAGATCCCAAGAAACAGTCACTATATGACTGAATCAATTATATAGTTGTAGCAACTGAAATTCTTTTCATAAAAAAGAAATCTGATTATGAATTGTGAAAAAAAGGGATGTGGAAAAAAGGAAGGATGATAGAAAGAGAGAATAAAGATCTCAATGATATATGATTCCCATATGTATGGTTTATGAAGAATTACCCCATAAAAAAGGCAGTGTTATAAAGCATCAACATCAAGTAAAAATACAAAATATACAATTACAATAGAATACAAAATATACAAATAAAAAATAGAAAGAAAATAGAAACATAGAAGAAAATATAAGAAATATAATAAAAAAAATGAAATTAAAATAATAATCTAAATAATCTAATCAATATGGATAATATAGTCAGTCTATTATGTATGTAATAAGATAGATAAAGAAATAATAAGATATCAAAGATAGAAAAATAGATAATAGAAATAATAAAAAATAGAGAATAATTGAATTGAGCTTCGGGTTAAAAAAAACTGAGGAGATTGACTCGAAAACAAATAACAGATTTTGTTGAGAGCTCCATTGCAGAGTTCAGGCCTAAGTATTAATAGAGAAGCTATGGGAACGATGGAACCTGTGATTACATAGGATTTTCTTGAAAACGAATCAATCCTAATGATTCATTGGGTAGGATGGCGGAATGAACCAAGAAAAAATGGATTTCTTCTAAATGGTCATGAATTGACCCTACAAATGAAGGAGGAAAGAGTCAATATTCGCCCGCGAAACCTTTCTTTATTTTTATTTAATTTAATAATTTTATTTCTTGGATGACTGTTGGCGTGATTCAATAGAGGTAAAGTAAAATACTTTAGAAATTTTGATAAAAGAAAGAAGCATTATATATACAACTACCTATGTAAAAAATTCAATATAAAAAAATTAGTATATTCTTTCTTAGAATGAAATACATAAATACATGTGTATATGTAATATTATTGAATCATTTCATTCGCGAGGAGCTGGATGAGAAGAAACTCTCATGTCCAGCTTTGCAGTAGAGATGGAATTCAGAAATAACCATCAACTATAACCCCAAAAGAACCAGATTTCGTAAACAACATAGAGGTAGAATGAAAGGGATATCTTGCCGAGGCAATCATATTTGTTTTGGCAGATACGCTCTTCAGGCACTTGAACCTGCTTGGATCACAGCTAGACAAATAGAAGCAGGGCGAAGAGCAATGACACGATATGCGCGTCGTGGTGGAAAGATATGGGTACGTATCTTTCCCGACAAACCTGTTACTGTAAGACCTACAGAAACACGTATGGGTTCGGGCAAGGGATCCCCCGAATATTGGGTATCTGTTGTTAAACCGGGCCGAATACTTTATGAAATGAGTGGAGTATCAGAAACTGTAGCCAAAACTGCTATGGAAATAGCTGCATGCAAAATGCCTATACGAACTCAATTTGTTATTTCAGGATAGGTAAACAAAAGTAAAAGAAGAAGGAGTATTGAGAATGAAAAAACAACCACGGATTTCTTTATCTCTGGACAGACAATATTTCTTTTTTCCATTATCCCTTGCATTGAAATAAGAGATTAAAATAAAAATGATATGATTCAACCTCAGACCCTTTTGAATGTAGCGGATAACAGTGGAGCTCAAGAATTGATGTGTATTCGAATCATAGGAACTGGCAATCACCGATATGCTCATATCGGCGATGTTATTGTTGCTGTAATCAAAGAAGCAGTGCCCAACATGCCTATAGAAAGATCAGAAATAATTAGAGCTGTGATTGTACGTACGTGTAAAGAACTCAAACGTGATAATGGCATGATAATACGATATGATGACAATGCAGCGGTTATCATTGATCAAGAAGGAAATCCAAAAGGAACTCGAATTTTTGGTGCGATTGCTCGAGAATTGCGACAATTGAATTTTACTAAAATAGTTTCATTAGCACCAGAAGTCTTATAGATGAAAAATAGGATATATCCTATACTATATCTATTCTATATCTATAATCTATCATATGGAATATTTATATTTATAATATTCAAATATCTGAAATAAATCCGATTAATAGAATAGATATAATAGATTGTGTCTCATGCATATACTTTAAATTTCTAATAATTTTTTATAATTTAAGAATTTCAAAAAAAAATTCAATAAAAAATAAAACAAAAAAGAAGCATGTTGATTATATCAAAATTAGGAGGCACCAATAACTATAGTTCGTCATGGGTAGGGACATTATTGCCGATATATTAACTTCTATAAGAAATGCTGACATAGATCAAAAGGGAAGAGTTCAAATAGTATCTACTAATATCACTAAAAACATTGTGAAAATACTTTTACGAGAAGGTTTTATTGAAAATGTTCGAAAACATCAAGAAAGTCAAAAAAAATTCTTGGTTTTAACCTTACGACATAGAAAGACTAGGAAAGGGAATAAAATAATTTTAAAGCGTATCAGCCGACCCGGTCTACGAATCTATTCCAACTATCAACGAATTCCTAAGATTTTAGGCGGAATGGGAATTGTAATTCTTTCTACTTCTCGAGGTATAATGACAGATCGAGAAGCTCGACTAGAAAAAATTGGAGGAGAAATTTTGTGTTATATATGGTGATTTTCCTGAGTACCCTAATTTTCTCTCGAACTTACTATTTGTAAAATAGAGAGGAGAAGTGAATTATAGAACTCTTCCTCTATTAGTTGATACTTAAAGGGGGTTCCCTGGAATGAAAGAACAAAAATTAATTCATGAGGGTTTAATTACTGAATCACTTCCCAACGGTATGTTCCGAGTTCAGTTAGATAATGAAGATCTAATTCTAGGTTATATTTCAGGAAGAATCCGGCGCAGTTTTATACGTATACTACCCGGAGATAGAGTAAAAATTGAAATGAGTCGTTATGATTCAACCAGGGGACGTATAATTTATAGACTTCGCAAAAAAGATTCGAACGATTAGATCATTCTTTTAAACATCCTTTTCATAGGGATATAATTCGAAAGTTCAAAAATGCAATAAACTGATTTTTTTTCAAAAAAAAATAGATTCAGAATGAAAGTAAGGAATGATAAATATGAAAATAAGGGCTTCTGTTCGTAAAATTTGTGAAAAATGTCGCTTGATTCGTAGGCGGGGGCGAATTAGAGTCATTTGTTCCAATCCGAGACATAAACAGAGACAGGGGTAATCCTTCTCAAGTTTTAAATCAAGAACTTTTTAAAAGAAAAACTCATGTACATGTAACATGTACATGTAAAAAGAAAGAAAAAAGAATTTGTTTTCATATGAAATAGATATTCCTTTATCTGTATCTTTATGTAGATTTCTGATTCTTCTTTCTTTTTATTTTATTCTTATGAATATGATCTAATAAAATATGACAAAACCTATAGCAAAAATTGGTTTACGTAAGAATGCACGTATTGGTTCAAATAAGAGTGAACGTAGAATACCAAAAGGAGTTATTCATGTTCAAGCGAGTTTCAACAATACTATTGTAACTGTTACAGACGTACGAGGTCGGGTGGTTTCTTGGGCTTCCGCAGGTACTTCTGGATTCAGAGGTACAAGAAAGGGAACACCCTATGCTGCTCAAGCCGCAGCATTTAATGCTATTCGTACATTAGTTGATCAGGGTATGCAACGAGCAGAAGTTATGATAAAGGGTCCCGGTCTCGGAAGAGATGCGGCATTACGAGCCATTCGTAGAAATGGGATGCTATTAAGTTTCGTACGTGATGTAACACCCATGCCGCATAATGGATGTCGCCCCCCTAAAAAAAGACGTGTGTAGAAATAAGAATTCAAGAGATTCCAAGAGAAATAAATGATTCAATGATCTGATCCAATAATCATAAATAAAAGAAAAATAAGAGTATGGTTCGAGAAGAAGTAGCAGGATCCACTCGAACACTACAGTGGAAATGTGTTGAATCAAGAGTAGACAGCAAGCGTCTTTATTATGGTCGTTTCGTTTTGTCCCCGCTTATGAAAGGTCAAGCCGATACCATAGGTATTGCCATGCGAAGGGCTTTACTTGGAGAAATAGAAGGAACATGTATCACACGTGCAACATCTGAAAATGTGCTGCATGAATATTCTACAATAGCAGGTATTGAAGAATCAGTACATGAGATTTTAATAAATTTGAAAGAGATTGTATTGAGAAGTAATCTCTATGGAGTTAGGGACGCATCCATTTGCGTCAGGGGTCCAAAATACATAACAGCTCAAGATATCATCTCACCACCTTCTGTAAAAATAGTTGATACGACACAGCATATAGCTAACCTGACAGAACCAATTGATTTGTGTATTAAATTACAAATCAAGAGAGATCGCGGATATCGTATGAAATCCACAAACGACTCTCACGATGGAAGTTATCCTATGGATATTGTATCTATGCCTGTTCGAAATGCGAATCATAGTATTCATTCTTATGGGAATGGGGATGAAAAACAAGAGATACTCTTTCTAGAAATATGGACGAATGGAAGTTTAACTCCTAAAGAAGCACTTTATGAGGCTTCTCGTAATTTGATTGATTTATTGATTCCTTTTCTACATGCAGAGGAAGAGGACATGAATTTCGAGGAAAATGAAAACAGATGGAATCTGCCCCTTTTTTCCTTTCAAGACAGATTCACTAATCTCAAGAAAAACAAAAAAGGAATTCCATTGACGTGTATTTTTATTGACCAATCAGAATTGTCTTCCAGGACCTATAATTGTCTCAAAAGGTCCAATATACATACATTATTGGACCTTTTGAGTCACAGTCAAGAAGATCTTATGAAAATGAAATATTTTCGAATAGAAGATGTAAAACAGATATTGGGCACTCTACAGAAGCATTTTGCAATCAATTTACCTAATAAAAAGTTTTCATTTTAAATCCATTGGAATTTTTTCTTTTTTTAGTTTTTAGAAATAAATAAAATAAATAAAGAATAGAATAAGTTTTTAATCTCCGACACGGTCCATATATTTGCAGAATAGATCATAATAAGATTGATGTATCTAGGGAAGATCCAGAAGGGGATCTTCCTTAGATACCTATGTCGTGGTATTTCACGGTTTAATCAATTTGAAAAAGACCTAAAGTTAGGGATTTCTCAATAGGTAAAGTTGCTCCAATACCTAACCAAAGAGCTACTGCGGTACCGATCAAAAAGACTGTTGTAGCTACTGGACGACGAAATGGATTTTGGAATTTATTGACATTCTCTAAAAAAGGTACTGTCAATAATCCTATTGGTACTGAAACCATTAAAAGAACACCCAATAACTTATTGGGTACTGTGCGAAGTATTTGAAATACGGGAAAGAAGTACCATTCGGGTAATATTTCCAACGGAGTTGCAAACGGATCCGCTGGTTCACCGATCATTGACGGCTCTAGAACTGCTAAACCCACAGTACATGCAATAGTGCCTAGAATTACTACTGGAAAAATATATAAAAGATCATTGGGCCATGCAGGTTCTCCATAATAATTATGTCCCATCCCTTTAGCCAATTTAGCTCTTAATACAGGATCATTCAAATCAGGTTTCTTTGTTATTTGGATAGGTGAATTCTTGTGGATCCATCCCCCAAAGGAACCGGACATGATAATTTTTTATCATCCGGCTCGAGCAAGAATCAAAAGAATCACAGAAATAGATCCATAGAACATAAATAGGTCCATAGAAGATCTATATTTCATATATATCTACATATATAATGTAGAATGACTCTATGTAAGAAAAGATTTATAAAATTCCATTTCCCCGAGTTTCAACGATTCATTATTAATTGCAAAGAATTCAGTTCTGGCAACAAGGAAATGCTCAATATCCAAGTAGGCTTACAAATTTGATCATGATCAAGTGCTTTTTGGATTGTCTCATGTCTTTTGGTTGGTATTTATCCCCACAACATCTCGATTGTATTACATACAAAAATACAAAATTTTTACTTGTTACTAATAAAGTCTAGCCCCTGTTCTTCTTTAGATCCCCTATTTAACTCCAATAGTATCATAGATTCAGGGTCGATGCAGAGGAAATGAATGCATCTACATACTATAAAAAATTTACTAAGATTACTATCAAATTAATACGAAATATTAATACTATAAATTAATTATAAGAAAATTACTAAAAAAAAAAAGAAAAATCAAAAAAAAAGTGGAATAAATAGAACATTGGATCATTCTATTCTATTCTAGGGATCTTACGGAGCCTGTTCATGCATGACATGATTCGGGTATGATCATAGAAAATATTCTCCTTAAGTGAACCGGCCTATCCTATGCTACATATAAGGGACTGACGTGATGGTTGGATGCGGAGACACGTTAGGTTGTGAATTCCAACGTGGCGGATAAAATCATATATCTGCATGGACCAATCAATAGTTCAAGTCACACACTCCCATAATCCATCCTCTTTTAGAAAAATATACTTCAACTATTTGATTCGTATCAAATAAACAATACTTCAGAGTTGAATAGAAGTATCCAAATAACATGCCTTATTTTTAAATAATCCATATTTGTAGCAATGAAAGACTCTCGTTCCTCCCCGATATGATAAATTACAAAGATCTATGATCTGCCTTCTCTATAAAGGACCCGAAATACCTTGCTTACGTATCATTGGAAAGTGCATTAACATAAATACGGCAGTAAGAAGAGGCAATACAAAAGTATGTAAACTATAAAAACGAGTCAAAGTAGACTGGCCCACACTAGCACTTCCACGTAATAATTCTACCAAGGGTGATCCTATTATAGGAATAGCTTCAGGCACGCCTGTTACAATTTTTACTGCCCAATAGCCAATTTGGTCCCGAGGTAAGGAATAACCAGTTACGCCAAAAGATGCGGTCAATACAGCGAGAACCACCCCTGTAACCCAAGTTAATTCGCGGGGTTTTTTAAAACCACCTGTAAGATACACACGAAATACGTGCAAGATCATCATTAGAACCATCATACTTGCTGACCATCGATGAACTGATCGAATTAACCAACCGAAGTTGACCTCAGTCATTATGTATTGAACAGAGGAAAAAGCCTCTGTAACAGTTGGACGATAGTAAAAGGTCATAGCAAAACCCGTAGCTACTTGTACTAAAAAACAAGTAAGCGTAACCCCCCCTAGACAATAAAATATGTTGACATGAGGAGGAACATATTTACTAGTTATATCATCTGCAATCGCTTGAATCTCGAGACGTTCCTCGAACCAATCATATACTTTATTGAGATAGGTAACCCAAGAAAGACTCCCCCTCTGAGAGCCGTATATGAGAATTTCATCTCGTACGGCTCAAACCGAAACACACAAATACTGGGTTCAACGGATATGGAATAGAGAGTTTCAAACTTCTTGTGGCTTAGCCGCTTGACTCGATTTGACCCAAAGATACCAAGTAAGAAAAATCCGGAATCTTTTCTTTGTGATGATAATGCTAAGAAATAAAATCTCAAGTTGGCTCATCCATCTTTCTTTATGTTAATCGTGACAGGCCTCTTGAATCTTCTCTTCCCTATCTTTTTTTTTGTTTGATAGGAATTCTCTTGTTGAGACCCTATGAATCAATTGAAACCTCAGATTCATACTAGAACCACGATGATTTAAGAAAGTCAAAACTAAACTCAAAGGTTTTCTGAGTAAAAACCATTTGATCATCACTTCTTCAATGAATGTAATAACTCAACAAAATATAGAGAAAGAGGTTTATTTTGGTCAAAAGAAGTATGAAAGAAAAATTGTTTTATTTATAAAAGACCTATTTCCATTTTTTTTTTAATCCGGTTGCGAGGTCTGAATAATAGGTATGAATCATAGTTCAAATATTTCTTTTCTTGATCTATTCTATATAGTCCGTGCTTCAGAGACTATAATAAATATCTGACGAGGTAGAATCATCTTGATAGAGATGACAGGTCCATTCTCTGTATTATCAATAGGATCAATTATAACAAGTCACACGCTCATATTCCGGAAATGAAATATCAAAACAAATAAATTTCACGATCGAACTACCAGAATGAAATCCAAGTCTTAGGTAATATTAAGTTGAAGTATTAAGTATTTTAAGCATTAAGTAAATATGAGTAAAATACTATTTTTTGATTGAAAAACTAGGACTTCCTAGTTTTTATGAACTAATTCATTGAAATTCCATCCAGTAAAACAGATGAATTATAAATTTCTAAAATAATAGATAGAAATATTGCAAATAGAGCCATTGCAACTCCCATAAGTGGTGTAGTCCCCCACCCTGGAGCTACTTTTCCATATTCCGAATTCAATGGTTTCAATAAACTCCCTACGCCAGTTCGTCTTGGCCCAGATCTAGAACTACTCTCAACGGTTTTTGTAGCCATAAATCCTCTTTCATCATGGGTTGAAATCTGTTGACTTTGTATACCATTCCGTTGTAGTTGTAAATAAACGACATTATCGTGATCCTTTGTGATCTTGAAATTATCGAAAAAATGGAAACAGCAACCCTAGTCGCCATCTCCATATCCGGGTTACTTGTAAGCTTTACTGGGTATGCCTTATATACCGCTTTTGGGCAACCCTCTCAAAAATTAAGAGATCCCTTCGAAGAACATGGGGACTAGTTGAAGTAATGAGCCCCCTATTCATATTGGGGCTCATTACTTCAATGGAAATAATGAAAAATCATTTCATTTTTTTAGTTGGAACTTTAGGTGGTTCTCGAAAAAAGATAGCGAAAAAAATTATCCCTAAAGTTGAAACTAAGAGGAATGTATAAACCAATGCTTCCATAGATTTGATCGTGGTTTACAATTATAGCTTCCACACCTATTCATTTTGGATCATTTACTAAATAAATTCTAAATTGAGATTTACAATTTACTATTACTAACTATTACATTACTAACTATTACTATTATGACTATATATATAGTCATATCTTATTAATTCTATTTCTTCTATATTTATATTGTATTATTCTTATTCTATTTCTAATTATATATATATATATTATTCTAATATTTATATATTATTTTTATATAATATTATATTATTCTAATAGTCTAATAGTCTAATAAAATATATTATATCTATTTTATATCTATTTATACATAAAAATAATAAAAATATAGAAATAAAATAGAAAATAAATAGATATTTATCTAATTTATATATTAGTATTGGTATATTAGATTAATAATTAGATTATTATATTAAGAAATATTGAATATGAAATGAAATAGATAATAGATTCAATTAATATAGAAAAGAGAAATTCTAGCTTAATTATAGAAATTAACAAATTATAAATACTAAATAGCTAAATATTATATATTATATATAAATATAATAGAAAAATATAATAGAAATCTAAATTTATATACTCTAAATACCAGAATAAAATAAAAAAAAATAGAGGCAAAAGATGGCAAAGGAATTTTGTATCAGACTACTTGTTTCCTTGTAGTTGGATCTCCAAGTTTTTGGAATGCTCCAAATTCCACTTGAGCATCCAAATCTGGATCAATACCGGCAAAAACATCTCTGAACAAGGTTCTGGCGCCGTGCCAAATGTGTCCGAAAAAGAAGAGCAAAGCAAACGTAGCATGCCCAAAAGTGAACCAACCCCTTGGACTGCTACGAAAAACACCATCGGATTTCAAAGTAGCCCGGTCTAATTCAAAAATTTCACCTAATTGGGCACGTCTAGCATATTTTTTTACAGTAGCAGGATCACTATAAATGACTCCATTGAGTTCGCCACCATAGAATTCAACAGTTACCCCTACTTGTTCAACACTATACTTGGATTCTGCCCTTCTAAAAGGAACATCGGCCCTCACAATTCCGTCTCCATCTACCAAAACTACCGGAAATGTTTCAAAAAAGGTAGGCATACGACGTACAAAGAGTTCGCGCCCTTCTTTATCTCTAAATATGGGGTGCCCTAACCACCCAACAGCTATTCCATCCCCGTTATCCATTGAGCCTGCTCTGAATAATCCTCCTTTCGCCGGATTATTACCAATGTAATCGTAAAAAGCTAATTTTTCGGGAATTTTAGACCAAGCTTCCGACAAGCTCAGATTTTCGGCTAGTCCGGCCCCAACTCTTCTATATATTTCTTGCTGGAAGTACCCCTGATCCCACTGATAACGAGTGGGGCCAAATAATTCGATTGGGGTAGTTGCTGAACCATACCACATAGTTCCAGCAACAATGAAAGCTGCAAAAAAAACAGCAGCAATACTACTGGAAAGCACAGTTTCAATATTACCCATGCGTAATCCTTTGTATAGACGTTGAGGCGGACGGACACTAAGATGAAATAGACCCGCTAATATACCCAATGTACCCGCTGCAATATGATGAGAAGCTATTCCCCCCGGAACAAAAGGATCAAAACCTTCCGCACCCCACGCTGGATTTACAGATTGTACTTTTCCGGTTAGTCCATAAGGATCAGACACCCATATTCCAGGACCATATAAGCCTGTTACATGAAATGCACCAAAGCCAAAGCAAGCGACTCCTGAAAGAAATAAATGAATTCCAAAGATCTTGGGCAAATCTAAAGAAGGTTTTCCCGTACGTTCATCACAGAATATTTCTAGGTCCCAATACACCCAATGCCAGATAGCTGCCAAGAAGCACAAGCCAGAAAACAAAATATGTGCCCCTGCCACGCCTTCATAACTCCAAATGCCCGGATTCGTTATAGTTCCTCCCGAGATACTCCAACCTCCCCACGAATTGGTTATTCCTAAACGAGTCATGAAGGGTATAACGAACATACCTTGTCTCCACATTGGATCAAGAACAGGGTCAGAGGGATCAAAAACTGCTAATTCATATAGAGTCATCGAGCCGGCCCAACCAGAAACTAGAGCTGTATGCATTATATGTACAGAAAGTAATCGACCGGGATCATTCAATACAACAGTATGAACACGATACCAAGGCAAACCCATGTAAATACCCCTTTCTGAAAAAGAAATAGACATTATGTAACTTTATCGCATTGGAAAAGACTAGACCGTGTATTTCACCTGTTCGGTAGATTTTGTATAGGAAAAGATTTATATTTATTTGTATTCCCTTCTTTTATTTTTAATGAAATAGAAAGAGAAGGGAACAATTCTCTTTATTTCTATTTAGAAGAACAAAGAGAAACAGATCTTATTCTATACTCGATAAGTACCAATACGCAATGGGAGGATTTTGAGGGAAAAAGAATGCATAGATACTTTTTATAATTCGAAATCATTCGAACAATCGGCTGATCTGATCGATTCCGTTCGTTACAATTTTTCTTTATTCATTCTGTCTTCCTCTATGAACCTTCCAGTCCTATATTCCTATATATAAAGTATATATCTATATACTAATAATATTCTAAATTAGAATCTATAAATATATACTCTAAATACTCTAATTTTATCTAGATAATAATCTATATATCTAATAATATTAAGTTCTATTTTCTATAATATATAATATATAGAATAGAAAATTCTAATATAGAAATAGAAAAGAAAGAGAAAAAATGATGAAGACAATAAAACCCATTGTTACGTTTCCATATTAAAGTAAAGTATAGTACTTCATTTTTTTTATCTTAATGCCCATTGGTGTTCCAAAAGTACCTTTTCGGAATCCTGGAGAGGAAGATGCAGCTTGGGTTGACGTATAGTGCGACTTGTCAGACATATGGATCATATGGTATTTCCCCGTTATCTCCCCCGATCGAGTATTCTCTATTTCGCCCAATCCAATAAATAGATATTCAATCTTGTATTGATTGAACAATCAATAATTTGGAGCGTGAAGCACAAAAATTCCTATTGGGGATGAATATTATCAATTCAAATAATTGATGGTTTACTTGGACTGATAAAGTATCCAGGCTCCGTTCAGAGAATACCAAATTGGAAATGGTAAGAGTAAAAGTAATAGAATGGGAGTGTAAATGTAGTAATATAAATAAGAAATATTAAATAGAAATAGAAAAAAAATATAAAAAATATAATAATATTAGATAATTAAATATTAAATATTAAATAAAGAATATAAAAATAAAATATAAATTTAATTAAAGTATTAATAAATTATGAAATTCATTAATAATTAAATAGAATATATTAAATAGAATATAATAGAACTTACTATAATAGACTATAATAGAATATTCTAATAGAATCTATTATGTAGAATATATGATGGTAGAATATATGATGATTGCACGATTACCACTTGTATCATAGACTATTCATATACTTACTATAGGGATAATATAAAACTGCCTACCAATAGAGTAGTATTATTAATACATCGAATATTTTGGGGAAAGTTATGAAACAATTGAAAAAAAAAAGAAGTGGTACTGGAATCATTTGACCTATATGCGCAAATGGAATTCGGGCAAATCTTCCCCCGGAGTAGAACAAGAACCTAAAAGAATTGAAAGGGTCCATTCAGGAACAAGAAAATTACATCGTAATTTGAATTTCGATGAAACAATACATCAATGAGAAGTTAGTTCAATAAGTTCATAAAATTCTTTTTTCTATTCTACATTATAGAATATAGGGAAGGAGGGCAAAACTCATGTTAAAAAAAAAAAGAAATAGGACTGGAATCAATACATTGATTTTTTTTTCGCAATTCTTTCGAACCGTATGCATCCAAAGGTGCACGTACGGTTCCTCAGGGATACAATTTTTCCCTAATCAACCGACTTCATCGAGAAAGATTACTTTTTTTAGGACAAGAGGTTGATAGCGAGATCTCGAATCAACTTGTTGGTCTCATGGTATACCTCAGCATAGAGGATGATACTAGGGATCTTTATTTGTTTATAAATTCTCCAGGCGGATGGGTAATACCAGGAATAGCCATTTATGATACTATGCAATTTGTGTCACCGGATGTACATACAGTATGTATGGGATTAGCCGCTTCAATGGGATCTTTCATTCTGGTTGGAGGAGAAATTACCAAACGTCTAGCATTCCCTCACGCTTGGCGCCAATGAGTTTTTTTTATTTGAGAAAAAAATACTATGCCTTCGCTGTATCGAATATGAATCAAATAAAGAATAAGTAATAATAGCATGGCACTTCGAGTTCGATATGAACAAACCATTAGTGTTTTTTTCTAACATGAGATTTTGTATCGAGATAGTAGTATGAAAGAAGGGTTATTCCCAAGTTGATTTTATGTGTCAAGCAAGAGTCAATTTCAGCGTCACAAACCATTATTCTTCCACACCAGAAGTATCTTTCTTATTTTTATGTTATGATAAGAAAGAGTCAAAAAAATGGAAAAAATAAATTTCTCCTTCTTGGATCATATCAAAAAGAAACTTTGGGATTGCTAAACCACAGACGAGATAAATAGATAAACATATAAAGCAACAGAACCATCATAGTATCTTTTTTACTACTACGAAAGGAAGGGTGGTAAATGGATCATTTAACGATTTGGATCGGATGGGTTCTTTTTCTTCTTTTCGATAGAATTTCTTCTATCGAAAAAATAAATTCCATTGCAGAGCCGTATGCAATGTACAAAAGATGCCCGTACGGTTGTTTAATTCTATTTTTTATTGTTATTTTGATTATCCCTTACTTTAACCCAATCGTGCGATATATAGATAGAAGAACCATTCATGATGTTATATCAATATCATCAGGGTTATGATTCACCAACCTGCTAGTTCTTTTTACGAGGCACAAGCAGGGGATTTTATTCTGGAAGCAGAAGAACTATTGAAGCTTCGCGAAACTCTCACAAAAGTTTATGTACAAAGAACGGGCAACCCTTTATGGGTTATATCCGAAGATATGGAAAGGGATGTTTTTATGTCAGCAACAGAAGCCCAAGCTTATGGCATCGTTGATCTTGTAGCGATCGAAAATGAAAATACTAGGGATTCCATATAAATATAAGAATTCCGTTTCAAAATTTGAAATTTCCGTGTGAATAGAAATCATTCATAATCATCAACCATCAGGTTAAGATCGATCTAAGCCAACCCGCTCTATTCTATCTAGAATGAGATTCTATAGACACGCCATGCCAACCATTAAACAACTTATTAGAAACGCAAGACAGCCAATAAGAAATGTCACGAAATCTCCCGCTCTTCGAGGATGTCCTCAGCGTCGAGGAACATGTACTAGGGTGTATGTGCGACTCGTTCAGTTCAGATCATGATGAGTTTGAAGAAATGCAAAAGTATCAACGACCACTATCAATGAATTAGGATAGATAGAGTAGAAGACGGCCATTTAATTTACTAGTATCTAAAAATGAAGATCTATCATCTACCTAATTATGTTATGAATTTATGGTTTCTATTGGTGCAAATCCAATCACTCCGTTTGAGATGAGAAGGAATTCTCCATTGGTAACAAATAGTTATTCATTAAGCGGAGGAAAAAGGTTATGCTCCTATTCCTTTTCTTGAAAAAACGGACTAACAAGGTCAGCTACCTAGCCAACTTTCAGAATTAAATGCCGTCACTGTATGGATAGCTTTTTTTGTGAAAAGGACTATTACTTTCTAATTAGAATTGAAAAAAGAATTCTAATTGAAAAATGGATGGGTAGAGCCAAAGAGTGTGAACTATACAAGTTCACAATAAAATTTGATGAAATGAAAGAAGAGGCTCCGGTGTATAGAGAGGACCTCACCGTTTCAGAAGTTGCCATAGAAACGAGGAAACCCACTATTCTTTTTTATTTAGTAGCAGTCGAATTTCTTATTTACAGGCGAGATACCTTGAAGAAAGAAAAAATCGTGGTCGGGAAGGTCATAGTCGCAAAAGCCATTGGAATTTATATTTTATATATTGGAAGAATCCGCTTTGTTATTAATTGACCGGAAGAAAAGGATGACTGAAAGAATAGAAATCAATTAGTTATTCAAGAAAGTTTCATTTGATTCAATGACCAGAGTTAAACGAGGATATACAGCTCGGAGACGTCGAAAAAAGATTCGTTTATTTGCATCAACCTTTATAGGGGCTCATTCAAGACTTACTCGAACGACTATTCAACAAAGAATGAGAGCTTTGGTTTCCTCTCATCGAGATAGGAGCAGGAAAAAGAGAGATTTTCGTCGTTTGTGGATCACTCGGATAAATGCGGTAACTCGTGAGGATAGGCTATTCTATAGTTATAGCCTATTCATCAACAATCTGTACAAGAGACAATTGCTTCTGAATCGTAAAATACTTGCGCAAATAGCCCTATCAAATAAGAATTGTTTTGATATTATTTCAAATAAAATCATCAATCAAAAATAAAAAAAAATACAAATCAAATAAAGGAATAAAAGAATCTTAATAGAATCTATTATACATGAAACAAGAATGATTGAAAAAGGATTTCCCGGAGAAAGGACTCCGGGAAGATAGAATAAAAAGAAATTAAGATTTGAGTAGTAAGAATAAACGAACATTTTTCAAGAAAAAAAGATTTCTTCCCCATTTTTCCTTTTTTATAATACAAGAATCAAATCTGGATTCTAGTTTTTTCGAGCAAAAATTAATATAAGCTTGAGTCCTCAATTGGAGTTTTGAGGAGTATATTTATTTATTTTTGGTTCTAGGAATTTTTGGTTCTAGGACCAGTAGTTCTAGGGATCGATTCCACTCTCTCCAATTGTTTCTCATTATTACGAAAAGGTAACAAAGATAAAATACGAGCTTGTTTTATAGCAATAGTAATTAATCGTTGTTGTTTCAAGGTCAACCTATTCGTCCGTCTAGATAAGATTTTTCCTTGTTCACTAAGAAATCGACTAATTAAACTCATGTTTCTATAATCGATTCGATCCCCCGATCCAATTGGGGGTAAACGCCTACGAAAAGATCGCTTGGATTTACGAAAAGGTTGTTTGGATTTATCCATGGTTTGCTTATTCCTTGTTTGTTTATTCCTTCTATTTCTATATAAAAGAATCTATAAAATAGAATTCTCTTTTTTTTCTTATTTATTTAAGATTCGACCAAAATAGGATTTGGTTTGTATTATATATGTTAAGATGTAAAGTTATGTTAAGATGTAAAGTTCTTACTCTTCCCGCTACTTGGAAAAATCACACACACATTCCGTTCCACCTATTTCTTTATTTCCCCATGAATCGTATACTTTTGACAATAGCGACAAAATTTTCTAAATTCTAGTCGATTGGGTGTATTGTGTCGATTCTTTTGAGTAATATATCTAGAAATGCCCGGCGATTCTTTATTGACACCCTTTCGAACACAACAGGTACATTCCAAAATCACTATAATTCTGATATCTTTACCCTTGGCCATGAACCTCCTTTTCATTTTGGATCGACTTCACTTTAGAACTCTCTTCATTTTCTTTTTGATCCGAACCAAATAAAAAAAAATCTAGATTCTATATCTAGACTATATTAATAAAAGTTACTAACTAGAAATGAAATTTGTAAATATTTTCTTTTTCAAATTATTAAAATTATTAGAATTCGAATAACTTCGGAGTACTATAATTTAAAATAGAATTACTATGAATAATTAGAACTATAAAGAAAAAGAGTCATATTCATTAATAGAAGAATATTAAGAATATCGTAATAATTAATTAATACAATTTTTTCTAACTATGAATTATTCCTATCCTAATCTCAGTATTTTATTCTTTCTATGTTAAAATTTAGTCGCCCCTAGACTGGATCCACATTTCCATTTCTTTTCCAAAAAATCCTATCGTAGATTCACTGTATTTTGACTGAGGTTCGATACACTCTTTCTCTTTCTTTTTTTTTAGGATAGGAAAGCAAAAGGAAGCGAAATTGGAGCCATGTTACGTAGAATTGTATCTCAAATCTTCTTCATTTCTTCACAGATCAATACAAGAATTCAATCAGGATGAAAAAAAGGGGAATGACAAGGCATCCGGAAATAAACGATTAATTTCTATCAATAGACCTGCTAAAGACCCAAACCATAGAGTGGTTAGCACAGGTGCCGTTGAGAGATATGTTTTTATATCTCGCATTGAAAATCCTCCTTCTTCTTTTATTTTCTATTTTTTTCTTATTTATTTTAATTCTTTATTTGTATTGTATATTGTAATACATATATAGTCCTAGTTCGATATTCTAATACATAGATCATAGATAACCCGATATTTTATTTCAAGATCATTTGTTTTTGCTTGAAATAAAATTAGAATTAGGAATTACTAACTAAAATGCATATGTAGAATGACCCAGCAGATTCAATTTTTCAGCTCCCTAAAAAAATGACAAGAACATTTTCTACCTATATAGATAGGTAGAGCAAAAAAGAAGGATGTGGAAAACAAGACATGTATTTTATACAATGACACTATACAACAATTTTTAAAAGGGATGTAGCGCAGCTTGGTAGCGCGTTTGTTTTGGGTACAAAATGTCACAGGTTCAAATCCTGTCATCCCTACCTATTCTTTCTCCTATGGACAGTTACGAGGGATTCATTGAGTAAGATCGGGAAATTTTGGACATAATCTTCCATTTGTACATACTATATGTACATGTACGCAAGACCCCTCAGGGGTAAAAAAATCCTTTTCTTTACACTTTACAATCGTATCTACTGTTATAGGATATAAGAAAGCGCTCTTAGTTCAGTTCGGTAGAACGCGGGTCTCCAAAACCCGATGTCGTAGGTTCAAATCCTACAGAGCGTGATTCCGTTTATGTTATGTCGAATTACAATGAAATAACTTAACAAAACAAAGTCTAATTGCAACTTAAATTTGACCTCCTCCTTGTAGGAGGTCAATCAAAAAAAGAAATGTTACTCAATCAAAGGTCCAACTGATCACCGCGCCTGTATTGTAAATATGCAGTTACAAATAATCCTGTTAAAGTAATAGGAATTAGACCTAAGACGATTCCAAATAGAAAAACTTCAATCATTTCGATTTGTTTTAGGGAATAAAAAGATAGGTAAGATCTATCCCTAAATATTAATCTGAATTATCCGTGAATCTCAATGACCGGGAATTTGCAATTGAGAACCATAGAATAACTGAAATAAAATATTCTGGGAGGCTTTGATTTTGATTTTTGTAAATTGTTTATTGAATTTCATTCATTTCAAATAAGTCGTATCTTGTTCAAACCAATAAATATAGCTGGGGTTATAGTTGAAGCAGCCAGTAAAAAACCAAAATAACTAGTTAGAATAGGCATGAAAGAGCTAAATTAGATATGTTCTTTTAATACATATATGAATAAAACATTTACCTAAGTCTCAATCCAGATATGACGGTAATAAAAACTAATTTAAAGAATTCGTTTAGTTTCAATTGAAAGTTATTG